GTTAGCGTAATTTAACTAAAATATAACACTGAAGATGTTAAAACGGGCCCTAGAACGCTCCGCAAACACAAAGGCTTGGTCCTGGCTTTTCTGTCAACTCTAGCTAGATTTACACATGCAAGTATCCGCGTACCCGTGAGGATGCCCTACAGTCCCCTGCCCGGAGACAAGGAGCTGGTATAAGGCACAATCATTTTAGCCCACGACACCTTGCTTAGCCACACCCCCAAGGGAATTCAGCAGTGATAAACATTAAGCTATAAGTGAAAACTTGACTTAGTTAAAGCTAAGAGAGCCGGTAAAACTCGTGCCAGCAACCGCGGTTATACGAGAGACTCAAGTTGACAGCCGTCGGCATAAAGCGTGGTTAAGAGTATTTAAAACTAAAGCCAAACACTCTCAGAGCTGTTATACGTATCCGAGAGGTAGAGGCCCCCCACGAAAGTGGCTTTAACCCATTCTGACTCCACGAAAGCTGAGAAACAAACTGGGATTAGATACCCCACTATGCTCAGCCCTAAACTTTAATAGTTTTATTATTAACTATTCGCCTGGGGACTACGAGCGCTAGCTTAAAACCCAAAGGACTTGGCGGTGCTTTAGATCCCCTAGAGGAGCCTGTTCTAGAACCGATAACCCCCGTTTAACCTCACCCCCTCTTGCTCTTACCGCTTATATACCGCCGTCGTCAGCTTACCCTGTGAAGGACTAACAGTAAGCAAGATCAGTACAACTCAAAACGCCAGGTCGAGGTGTAGTATATGAGGGGGAAGAAATGGGCTACATTTTCTGAAACAGAAAACACGAATTATGCAATGAAAACACATTATGAAGGAGGATTTAGTAGTAAGCAAAAAATAGAGTGTTTTGCTGAAACCGGCCCTGAAGCGCGCACACACCGCCCGTCACTCTCCCCAAATACAGACCCTGTAATAATTAAAAAGCTACTTAAAAGAAGGGGAGGCAAGTCGTAACATGGTAAGTGTACCGGAAGGTGCACTTGGAACAAATATCAGAGTATAGCTAAGAAGTATAGCATCTCCCTTACACCGAGAAGTCATCCGTGCAAATCGAATAACTCTGACGCCCACTAGCTAGCTCGCCCAACATCATAACACCAACACATTAATACGCAAGTACTAGCAAACAAACAAACAAACCATTTTTCCACTTTAGTATAGGTGATAGAAAAAGACATTCGACGCAATAGAGAAAGTACCGTAAGGGAACGCTGAAAGAGAAATGAAACAACTCAGTAAAGCGCAACAAAGCAGAGCTTATTCCTCGTACCTTTTGCATCATGTTTTAGTTAGAGCAACCCAAGCAAAAAGCATTGTAGTTTGACAACCCGAAACTAAGGGAGCTACTCCAAGACAGCCTAGTAAATAGGGCCAACCCGTCTCTGTGGCAATAGAGTGGGATGAGCTTTGAGTAGAGGTGACAGACCTATCGAACTTAGTTATAGCTGGTTACCTGAAAATTGGATAGAAGTTCAGCCTCTTGAATTCTCCCCTCACCTTGATATTTTTCTAAGCGAGACACCAAGAAATTAAGAGAGTTAGTCAAAGGGGGTCCAGCCCCTTTGAAAAAAGAAACAACTTTTCTGGGTGGATAAAGATCAAATTCATAAAGGTAAGTCATTGAGGTGGGCTTAAAAGCAGCCATCCTAAAAAAAGCGTTAAAGCTTGAACATTGCACTTAAACCCCTAATTCCGATTTCCATCTCCTATTCCCCCCCTATCAGGTTATCCCATAATTTATGGGAGAAATTATGCTAATATGAGTAATAAGAGAGCAAGACTCTCTCCACGCCCAAGTGTAAGCCGGAACGGACATTCCACCGGACATTAACGGCCCCATAATTGAGGGTAATAGGCCAAAAATAGAAAACTAGAAGACCACCCAGCCCCCCCCCGTTAACCCTACACTGGTGCGCCCCCGTGGAAAGACTAAAAGAAAAAGAAGGAACTCGGCAAACATTATTGGCCTCGCCTGTTTACCAAAAACATCGCCTCTTGAACCCCAAACATAAGAGGTCCCGCCTGCCCTGTGACTATACGTTTAACGGCCGCGGTATCTTGACCGTGCGAAGGTAGCGCAATCACTTGTCTTTTAAATGAAGACCTGTATGAATGGCACAACGAGGGCCCAACTGTCTCCTTTTTCCAGTCAATGAAATTGATCTCCCCGTGCAGAAGCGGGGATAAACCCATAAGACGAGAAGACCCTGTGGAGCTTTAGACGAGAGCAGATCATTTCCAGCTTCCTCTAATAAAAGAATAAGACTAATCTGAACCCTGCCCTAATGTCTTTGGTTGGGGCGACCGCGGGGCACCAAAAACCCCCACGTGGAATAGGAGCATCCTCCCACAACCAAGAGCGACAGCTCTAAGCAACAGAACCTCTGACCCTCAAGATCCGGTTTACCGATCAACGAAACAAGTTACCCCAGGGATAACAGCGCAATCCTCTTCTAGAGACCTTATCAACAAGAGGGTTTACGACCTCGATGTTGGATCAGGACATCCTAATGGTGCAGCCGCTATTAAGGGTTCGTTTGTTCAACGATTAAAGTCCTACGTGATCTGAGTTCAGACCGGAGTAATCCAGGTCAGTTTCTATCTATGACATGCTTTCTTCCAGTACGAAAGGACCGAAGAAAGGGGGCCCCTGCTTAAAGCACGCCCCCTCCTTATCTAATGAAAACAACTAAATAAGACAAAAGGACATATTCCTTCGTCTAAGAAAATGACATGTTGGGGTGGCAGAGCCCGGACATTGCAGGAGTCCTAAGCTCTCCCCACAGAGGTTCAAATCCTCTCCTCAACTATGATAACAACACTAGTATTGCCCATTATTAACTCTCTTATTCTAATCGTTTTTATTCTCCTAGCCGTTGCTCTTCTTACACTAGTTGAACGAAAAGTTCTAAGCTACATACAACTACGAAAGGGCCCAAACGTAGTCGGACCCTACGGTCTTCTTCAACCCGTCGCAGACGGCCTAAAACTGTTTATAAAAGAACCCGTTCGTCCCTCTACGGCCTCCTCCCTAATATTTCTCTTGGCCCCTATTCTAGCTTTAACCCTCGCCTTAACCCTCTGAGCACCCATACCCCTGCCCTCTCCCATGGCCGACATAACTCTCGGAATTCTGTTCATTCTAGCTATTTCTAGCCTAACTGTTTATACCATTTTAGGGTCAGGATGAGCATCAAATTCAAAATATGCCTTAATTGGGGCTTTGCGGGCCGTAGCCCAAACCATTTCCTACGAAGTCAGTCTTGGCCTCATCCTCCTCAGTACAATTATCTTTGCGGGCGGCTTTACCCTCCAAACCTTCAACATCGCTCAAGAAGCCATCTGGCTAATCGTCCCCGCCTGACCCCTCGCCGTTATATGATACGTCTCCACATTAGCAGAAACAAATCGAGCTCCCTTCGACCTCACAGAAGGGGAATCTGAACTAGTCTCAGGCTTCAACGTTGAGTACGCAGGAGGTCCCTTCGCCCTACTCTTCCTAGCAGAATACGCAAATATTCTACTTATAAACACCCTCTCCGCAATTCTATTTTTAGGCACCTCTATTATTTACTATGCCCCTGAAATCTCAACTCTTCTTCTTATAACCAAAGCTACACTTCTTTCAACCATATTCCTCTGAGTCCGAGCATCCTATCCTCGATTTCGCTACGACCAGCTAATACATCTAACCTGAAAAAATTTTCTGCCCCTTACACTGGCTATAGTCATCTGACATTTCGCCCTCTCCCTCGCCCTAGCAGGCCTGCCACCACACCTATAGCCCCGGAGCTGTGCCTGAAGTAAAGGACCACTTTGATAGAGTGAATAATGAGGATTAAAGTCCCTCCTGCTCCTAACAAATCCTAGAAAGAAGGGATTCGAACCCGACCTAAAGAGATCAAAACTCTTTGTGCTTCCACACTACACCACTATCTAGTAAAGTCAGCTAAACAAGCTTTTGGGCCCATACCCCAACCATGTTGGTTAAAATCCTTCCTTTACTAATGAACCCCTACATCTTAATAACCCTTGCATTTGGCCTTGGCCTGGGGACCCTAATTACCCTTTCTAGTTCCCACTGGCTTCTTGCTTGAATAGGACTTGAAATAAATACACTAGCCATCATCCCTCTCTTAGCCCAACATCACCACCCCCGAGCCACAGAAGCTACCACCAAATATTTTCTTACCCAAGCAACTGCCGCTGCAATACTACTTTTTGCCAGCACCACTAACGCCTGACTATCAGGCCAATGAGAAATTCAACAGATAACCCACCCCCTTCCCACCACAATCATCACACTAGCCCTAGCATTAAAAATTGGCCTAGCCCCCTCCATGCCTGACTTCCCGAAGTACTCCAAGGCCTTGACCTAAAGGGGCTTAGGATAACAACTAGACCAAGGGCCTTCAAAGCCCTAAGCGAGGGTGAAAACCCCTCAGCCCCTATAAGACTTACAGGACACTAACCTACATCTTCTGCATGCAAAGCAGACACTTTAATTAAGCTAAAGCCTTTCTAGATAGGTAGGCCTCGATCCTACAAAATCTTAGTTAACAGCTAAGCGCCCAAGCCAGCGAGCATCCATCTACTTTCCCCGCCTGCCCGCACAAAACAGGCGGGGAAAGCCCCGGCAGGTAATGAGCCTGCTACTCAAGGTTTGCAACCTTGTGTGTAGAACACCTCGGAGCTCCGCAGGACTTATCCTTTCTACTTGACAAAAAATTGCCCCCTTCGCCCTTCTTCTACAAATTAATGCACCCGCCCCCTTATACTCATTTCACTAGCTGATAAGAAGAGGACTTAAACCTCTGTTCATGGGGCTACAATCCAGCGCCTAACTCAGCCATCTTACCTGTGATAATTACACGTTGATTTTTCTCTACTAATCACAAAGACATTGGCACCCTCTATCTAGTCTTTGGTGATAATTACACGTTGATTTTTCTCTACTAATCACAAAGACATTGGCACCCTCTATCTAGTCTTTGGTGCTTGAGCTGGAATAGTCGGGACGGCCCTAAGTCTGCTAATTCGAGCAGAATTAAGCCAGCCCGGCTCTCTCCTCGGAGACGACCAAATCTATAATGTAATCGTAACGGCGCATGCTTTCGTAATAATTTTCTTTATAGTGATACCCATTATAATTGGAGGTTTTGGAAACTGACTAGTTCCTTTAATGATCGGGGCCCCTGATATAGCATTCCCCCGAATAAATAACATAAGCTTCTGACTACTCCCCCCATCATTCCTCCTTCTACTTGCATCGTCGGGAGTAGAAGCGGGGGCCGGGACAGGCTGAACAGTGTATCCTCCGTTGGCTGGAAACTTAGCCCACGCAGGAGCATCCGTTGACCTCACTATTTTCTCCCTACATCTGGCAGGTATCTCCTCAATTCTAGGCGCTATTAATTTTATTACGACAATTATCAACATAAAGCCCCCCGCAATTTCACAATATCAAACACCTCTATTTGTCTGAGCAGTTCTCGTCACCGCAGTCCTACTTCTTCTTTCTTTACCCGTATTAGCTGCCGGAATTACAATACTTTTAACAGATCGAAACCTAAATACCACCTTCTTCGATCCTGCAGGAGGGGGAGACCCAATCCTCTACCAACACCTCTTCTGATTCTTCGGGCACCCTGAAGTCTACATTCTCATTTTACCAGGTTTTGGTATGATTTCACACATCGTAGCCTACTATGCCGGCAAAAAAGAACCCTTTGGGTACATGGGAATAGTATGGGCAATAATGGCCATCGGCCTTCTCGGCTTTATTGTATGGGCCCATCACATGTTTACCGTCGGTATAGACGTCGATACCCGAGCCTATTTCACCTCTGCAACAATAATCATTGCTATTCCTACAGGGGTTAAAGTCTTTAGCTGACTCGCAACCCTCCACGGAGGTGCAATTAAATGGGAAACTCCTCTGCTCTGAGCCCTCGGTTTTATTTTTCTATTCACCGTAGGTGGCCTCACAGGAATCGTGCTAGCTAACTCTTCCCTCGACATTGTTCTGCACGACACTTATTACGTTGTAGCCCACTTCCACTATGTCCTTTCCATAGGAGCAGTATTCGCTATTATTGCTGCATTCGTTCATTGATTCCCCTTATTCTCGGGATACACCCTTCACAGCACCTGAACAAAAATCCACTTTGGCATTATATTCATTGGTGTTAATCTAACATTTTTCCCCCAACACTTCCTAGGTCTCGCTGGCATGCCTCGGCGATATTCAGACTACCCGGACGCCTATACTCTATGAAACACTGTTTCTTCTTTTGGCTCCCTTATTTCTTTAGTCGCTGTAATTATGTTCCTCTTTATCATCTGAGAAGCCTTCTCGGCAAAACGAGAAGTTCAATCAGTAGAATTCACCGCGACTAACCTAGAGTGACTGCACGGCTGCCCTCCTCCTTACCACACCTTTGAAGAACCCGCATTCGTACAAGTTCCACAAGCCTAAGCAACTAAACCCGAGAAAGGGAGGAATCGAACCCCTTAAATTAGTTTCAAGCCAATCACATAACCATTCTGTCACTTTCTTTAACAAGATACTAGTAAAGTGATATTACACTGCTTTGTCAAGGCAGAGTCGTGGGTTACATCCCCACGTATCTTAAATCATGGCACATCCCTCTCAACTAGGATTCCAAGACGCAGCTTCACCTATAATAGAAGAACTACTACACTTCCACGACCATGCTCTGATAATTATTTTCCTTATCAGTACCTTGGTACTTTACATTATTGTGGCTATAGTCACTACTAAGCTCACAAATAAGTTCATCCTAGATTCCCAAGAAATTGAAATTATCTGAACAATTCTCCCAGCCATTATTCTTATCTTAATTGCCCTCCCATCACTTCGAATTCTTTACTTGATAGACGAAATTAATGACCCCCACTTGACCATCAAAGCAATAGGGCATCAATGATACTGAAGCTACGAATATACAGACTACGAAGACCTTATATTTGATTCCTACATGATCCCCACTCAGGACCTCACCCCTGGGCAATTCCGCCTATTGGAAACGGACCATCGTATAGTTATTCCTGCAGAATCCCCTATTCGTGTTTTGGTCTCGGCGGAAGACGTTCTTCACTCCTGGGCAGTCCCAAGCTTAGGTGTTAAAATGGACGCAGTCCCCGGACGCTTAAACCAAACAGCCTTTATTACATCTCGCCCCGGGGTGTTTTACGGGCAATGCTCCGAAATCTGCGGAGCCAACCACAGTTTTATACCTATTGTTATTGAAGCAGTCCCCTTAAAACATTTTGAAGACTGATCCTCTCTAATACTCCAAGACTCTTCGCTAAGAAGCTGAACCGGAATAGCGTTAGCCTTTTAAGCTAAAGATTGGTGGCCCCTACCCACCCCTAGCGACATGCCACAACTTAAACTCGAGCCCTGATTCCTCATCCTCGCCCTTGCTTGATTTATTTTTATGACCGTTGCCCCTCGAAAAGTCATCGAGTATTCTTACCCAAACCGACTGTCATCCAAAGACAACGAAGCTCCAAAATCCCTCCCCTGAACTTGATTGTGACACTAGGTCTATTTGACCAATTCTTGAGCCCAGTATTCCTGGGAGTCCCCTTAATCGCTCTTGCCCTCGGCCTTCCGTGAATTCTTTACCCTCAGCCCACCTCTCGCTGAATAAACAATCGTCTTTTAGCCCTGCAGGGATGCTTTATTAGCCGTTTTACACAGCAAATCTTCCAGCCCCTCCACCCAAAAGGTCATATGTGGGCAGCCATATTTACAGCCCTTATACTTTTTCTGGTAACCTTAAATACATTAGGGCTCCTCCCGTACACCTTTACCCCTACTACACAGCTCTCCCTTAACATAGCATTTGCTGTCCCCCTTTGACTAGCCACCGTTTTAATTGGCATGCGATACCAGCCTACCCATGCTCTCGGCCATCTTCTACCTGAAGGCACCCCTACTCCTCTTATCCCCCTCCTTATTGTTATCGAAACAGCCAGCCTGTTCATTCGCCCTCTAGCACTAGGGGTCCGACTTACTGCCAACTTAACTGCAGGCCACTTGCTCATTCAACTGACCTCTACTGCCGTATTCACACTTATATTTCTCATGCCCACGTTAGCCTTTTTAACTTCAATTCTACTCCTCCTCCTTACACTCCTAGAAGTCGCAGTAGCCGTAATTCAGGCATACGTGTTTGTGCTTCTTCTAAGCCTTTATCTACAAGAAAATCTTTAATGGCACATCAAGCACATGCATACCACATAGTTGACCCAAGCCCATGGCCCCTCACAGGGGCAGTTGCTGCCCTCCTAATAACATCAGGACTCGCAATCTGAATACACTTCCACTCTACAACTCTAATAACATTAGGCCTCATCCTTCTTCTACTAACAATATTCCAGTGATGACGAGACATCGTGCGAGAAGGTACCTTCCAGGGCCACCACACCCCTCCTGTCCAAAAAGGCCTACGTTACGGAATAATCCTATTTATTACGTCCGAAGTATTCTTTTTCCTAGGGTTCTTCTGAGCCTTCTACCACGCAAGTCTGGCCCCTACTCCAGAGTTAGGAGCATGCTGACCCCCCACCGGCATTACAACACTCAATCCGTTTGAAGTCCCATTACTCAACACAGCAGTCTTACTTGCCTCCGGCGTAACAGTCACCTGAGCCCATCACAGCATCATGGAAGGAAACCGAAAACAAGCAATCCAATCCTTGGCTTTAACAATTCTTCTTGGCTTCTATTTTACCTTCCTTCAAGCAATAGAATACTATGAAGCCCCCTTTACAATTGCTGACGGAGTGTACGGCTCTACATTCTTTGTAGCTACAGGATTTCATGGCCTTCACGTAATTATTGGCTCAACTTTCCTTGCCGTCTGCCTCTGCCGACAAATCCAATATCATTTCACCTCCCAACACCACTTCGGATTTGAAGCCGCTGCCTGATATTGACATTTCGTAGACGTCGTCTGACTATTCCTCTACATCTCTATTTACTGATGAGGATCATAATCTTTCTAGTACAAACGCCAGTACTAGTGACTTCCAATCACTAAATCTTGGTTCAAGCCCAAGGAAAGATAATGAACCTGGCCGCCACCCTTATTCTAACTTCCGCAGCACTTTCCGTAATTTTAGCTGTTGTATCATTTTGACTTCCCCTTATAACCCCTGATTACGAGAAACTATCACCATACGAATGTGGTTTCGACCCCCTCGGGTCAGCTCGCCTGCCCTTCTCCCTTCGCTTCTTTTTAATCGCTATTCTATTTCTCCTTTTTGATCTAGAGATCGCACTTCTTCTGCCCCTTCCATGGGGAGATCAACTTCTGTCCCCTTTAATAGCCTTTACCTGAGCAGCCCTAGTACTACTCCTACTCACCCTAGGACTAATTTATGAATGGCTACAAGGCGGGCTCGAATGAGCTGAATAGAGGCAACTAGTTTAAATAAAACATTTGATTTCGGCTCAAAAAATTTTGGTTAAAGTCCATAATTGCTTTATGTCCCCCATCCACTTTACATTTTCAGCAACATTCATTTTAGGCCTAGCTGGGCTCGCGTTTCATCGCTCCCACCTACTCTCCGCTCTCCTATGTCTAGAGGGCATAATACTCTCTCTATTCCTCGCCCTCTCCCTTTGAACCTTACAGTTAAACTCCACAAGCTTTTCAACCTCCCCCTTAATCTTACTAGCATTTTCAGCTTGTGAAGCTAGCGTAGGCTTAGCACTCCTTGTTGCTACTGCCCGCACCCACGGTACAGACCGCCTTCAAAACTTAAACCTCCTGCAATGCTAAAAATTCTAGTACCAACCGTAATACTTCTCCCCATAGCCTGAACTATTCCCTTTCACCAACTCTGACCTACCGCCCTCCTCTACAGCCTTACCATCGCATTTATAAGCCTGACATGACTAAAAACCACTGCCGAAACTGGCTGGGCTTTCCTAAGCCCCTACATAGCCACAGACCCTTTATCAACTCCCTTACTCATCCTTACTTGCTGGCTTCTTCCCTTAATAATTTTAGCCAGCCAAAACCACATATCCACCGAACCACAAAACCGTCAACGCACATATATTTCCCTACTCACATCACTTCAAATCTTTTTAATTATAGCATTCGGCGCAACAGAGATGATTTTATTCTACCTTATATTTGAAGCCACCCTCATCCCCACCCTTATCATCATTACTCGCTGAGGCAACCAGGCTGAACGCCTTAACGCTGGCACCTACTTCTTATTCTATACATTAGCTGGCTCCCTACCCCTGCTAATCGCACTACTTCTCCTACAAAACTCAGCAGGTACCCTATCTTTCCTAACCCTACAGTATAAGCCCCCAATACAACTCTTTACCCACGCCGACAAGCTATGATGAGCAAGTTGCCTGCTGGCATTCCTGGTGAAAACCCCTCTCTACGGAATTCATCTCTGACTTCCCAAAGCCCATGTAGAAGCACCAATTGCCGGCTCAATAATTCTGGCCGCTGTTCTACTAAAACTAGGCGGCTACGGTATAATTCGCATCATAGCTATTCTTGAGCCTCTCAACAAAGAACTTTGCTACCCCTTCCTTATTTTTGCTCTCTGGGGGGTAATCATAACTGCCTCAACCTGTCTTCGACAACCTGATCTTAAATCCCTAATTGCCTATTCTTCTGTCAGTCACATAGGCCTCGTTACAGCAGGCATCCTGATCCAAACATCCTGGGGATTGACTGGGGCTCTAATTCTTATAATTGCCCACGGCCTCACATCTTCTGCCTTATTCTGCTTGGCCAATACAAATTATGAACGTACCCACAGCCGAACAATGATTCTAGCACGAGGTCTGCAAACCGCTATTCCCCTAATGACCACCTGGTGATTTATTGCTAGCCTAGCCAATCTTGGCCTTCCCCCTCTACCTAATTTAATAGGAGAGTTAATAATTATTACCGCCCTTTTTAGCTGATCTAAGTGAACTCTCTTATTCACAGGAGTCGGAACCTTAATCACAGCCAGCTACTCCCTTTATATGTTTCTGGTTACTCAACAGGGACCCCTCCCCCCTCACATTATTGCACTAGACCCTACTCACTCACGAGAGCACCTACTAATGGCCCTCCATCTTATCCCCCTACTTCTTCTCATCACCAAGCCCGAACTACTCTGAGGGTGGACCGCTTAAGCACCAATTGCCGGCTCAATAATTCTGGCCGCTGTTCTACTAAAACTAGGCGGCTACGGTATAATTCGCATCATAGCTATTCTTGAGCCTCTCAACAAAGAACTTTGCTACCCCTTCCTTATTTTTGCTCTCTGGGGGTAATCATAACTGCCTCAACCTGTCTTCGACAACCTGATCTTAAATCCCTAATTGCCTATTCTTCTGTCAGTCACATAGGCCTCGTTACAGCAGGCATCCTGATCCAAACATCCTGGGGATTGACTGGGGCTCTAATTCTTATAATTGCCCACGGCCTCACATCTTCTGCCTTATTCTGCTTGGCCAATACAAATTATGAACGTACCCACAGCCGAACAATGATTCTAGCACGAGGTCTGCAAACCGCTATTCCCCTAATGACCACCTGGTGATTTATTGCTAGCCTAGCCAATCTTGGCCTTCCCCCTCTACCTAATTTAATAGGAGAGTTAATAATTATTACCGCCCTTTTTAGCTGATCTAAGTGAACTCTCTTATTCACAGGAGTCGGAACCTTAATCACAGCCAGCTACTCCCTTTATATGTTTCTGGTTACTCAACAGGGACCCCTCCCCCTCACATTATTGCACTAGACCCTACTCACTCACGAGAGCACCTACTAATGGCCCTCCATCTTATCCCCCTACTTCTTCTCATCACCAAGCCCGAACTACTCTGAGGGTGGACCGCCTGTAAATATAGTTTAAATAAAAATGTTAGATTGTGATTCTACAGACAGAGGTTAGACCCCTCTTATTTGCCGAGAGAGGCTCGACAGCAACAATGACTGCTAATCTTTGCGACCCTAGTTAAACCCCAGGGCTCACTCGCCCGCTCCTAAAGGATAACAGTCATCCGTTGGTCTTAGGAACCAAAAACTCTTGGTGCAAGTCCAAGTAGCAGCTATGTACCTCACCTCTCTTATCATAACTTCCAGCTTAGCCTTAATCTTACTACTTCTTCTCTCCCCCATCATTATGACTTTTGTACCTTACCCGCAAAACACTAACTACTCGCCCATTCAAGCCAAGACAGCAGTCAAACTCGCTTTCTTTGTCAGTCTGGCCCCTCTATCTCTCTTCTTCAATGAAGGCGCCGAAGCCATTACTACAACCTGATCATGAGCCAACACTTTAACATTTGACATCAACATTAGCCTCAGCCTTGACCTCTATTCTATCATCTTTGTCCCAGTTGCCCTATATGTTACCTGGTCTATCCTTGAGTTCGCCTCATGATACATGCACGCAGACCCACTTGTAGGTCGCTTTCTGAAATACCTCCTAATTTTCATCATCGCAATAATTATCCTCGTAACTGCCAACAACCTATTTCAGCTTTTCATTGGCTGAGAGGGTGTAGGAATCATATCCTTCCTCCTCATCGGATGATGATACGGACGAGCAGATGCTAACACCGCAGCCCTCCAAGCAGTTATTTATAATCGAATTGGAGACATCGGACTAATTCTTGCCATAGCCTGGATCGCAACAAACCTCAATTCCTGGGAAATCCAACAAGTCTTTATTACAGCCAAAAATTTTGATATAACCCTGCCTCTCCTAGGCCTAATCTTAGCCGCTGCCGGCAAATCCGCACAATTTGGTCTTCACCCTTGACTACCTTCCGCAATAGAGGGCCCTACACCAGTATCTGCTCTTCTTCACTCCAGCACCATAGTAGTAGCCGGCATTTTCCTCCTAATTCGCCTCTTCCCCCTAATAGAAGGAAACCTAACAGCCTCCACCACTTGCCTATGCCTCGGAGCCCTAACTACTCTCTTTACTGCTACCTGCGCTCTCACTCAAAACGATATCAAAAAAATTGTTGCATTCTCTACATCCAGCCAACTAGGCCTGATAATAGTAACAATTGGCCTAAACCAACCTCAACTTGCCTTCCTACATATTTGCACCCATGCCTTTTTTAAAGCAATACTCTTCCTGTGCTCTGGATCAATTATCCACAGCCTAAACGACGAACAGGACATCCGCAAGATGGGGGGCATGCACACCCTTACCCCATATACCTCTTCTTGCATAACCCTCGGCAGCCTAGCCCTTACGGGCACTCCCTTCTTGGCCGGGTTCTTCTCTAAAGATTCAATTATCGAGGCAATAAACACATCCTATTTAAACGCCTGAGCCCTCGTCCTGACACTTCTTGCCACTTCCTTTACCGCCGTCTACAGCCTTCGAATAATCTTCTTTGTATCAATAGGTTCTCCCCGTTTTAATCCCCTCTCCCCTATCAACGAAAACGACCCGGCAGTAATCAATCCCATCAAACGCCTAGCTTACGGGACCATCATTGCAGGCCTACTAATTACTTCAAATATATTACCAACCAAGACACCAGTAATAACCATGCCTTTGACACTCAAACTTGCCGCCCTCACTATCTCAATTCTCGGTGCCCTAATAGCCCTAGAACTCGCCTCACTCACAACCAAACAATTTAAAACCACTCCCATCCTTACACTTCATCACTTTTCAAATATACTTGGCTTCTTTCCCGCAATTATCCATCGTTTCTTGCCAAAACTAAGCCTTCTCCTAGGACAATCCATTGCCAGCCAAATAATTGACCAAACTTGACTAGAGAAGACCGGTCCAAAGTCCCTTGTAGATCTTAATGCCCCCGTAATTTCAACAACAAGCAATCTCCAGCAAGGTATAATCAAAACCTACCTATCTCTATTCTTTTTCACTACCATCCTCGCCACACTTCTCCTAGTTTATTAAACTGCCCGCAATGCCCCCCGGCTAAGGCCCCGAGTTAATTCCAACACCACAAACAACGTCAATAGAAGGCCCCACGCCCCTATGATTAACAATTTTCCTCCAGCCAAATACATCAACGCAATTCCCCCAGTATCCCCTCGAAACATCGACATCTCACTCAACTCATCCGCCGAAATTCAAGACCCCCCGTATCATCCCCCTCAAAACCACCCTGCAGCCACCCCTGCCCCCAGCAAATAAACTAATAACATCCCTAACACAGGCCAACTCCCCCACCCTTCCGGATAAGGCTCAGCAGCAAGTGCTGCTGAATACGCAAACACAACCAACATCCCACCCAAATAAATTAAAAACAAAATCAAAGACAAAAAAGACCCACCATGTCCCACTAAAACTCCAAATCCCGTCCCCGCAACTATAACCAACCCTAATGCCGCAAAATAAGGAGAAGGATTAGAGGCTACTGCTGCTAATCCCAACACTAACCCAAACAATAACGAAAACATAAGAAAGGCCATAATTTTTACTCGGACTTTAACCAAGACTAATGACTTGAAAAACCACCGTTGTACTTCAACTACAAAAACCAAATAATGACAAATCTCCGAAAAACCCACCCTCTACTAAAAATCGCAAACGACGCATTAGTTGACCTCCCCACCCCCGCCAACATCTCAGCTTGATGAAATTTTGGCTCCTTACTTGGCCTTTGTCTCGGCGCCCAAATCCTAACAGGCCTATTCCTCACAATACACTACTGCTCAGACATTACAGCCGCCTTTTCCTCTGTGGCTCACATTTGTCGTGACGTAAACTATGGTTGACTAATTCGAAACATACACGCAAACGGGGCTTCATTCTTCTTCATCTGTATTTATATACATATTGGCCGAGGCTTATACTACGGCTCCTATCTTTATAAAAACACTTGAAATGTGGGGGTAATTCTGCTTTTATTAGTAATGATAACTGCTTTCGTCGGATACGTACTTCCCTGAGGACAAATGTCCTTTTGAGGTGCTACCGTCATTACTAACCTACTTTCTGCCGTACCCTACATCGGCAACTCCTTAGTACAATGAATCTGAGGAGGCTTCTCCGTAGACAACGCCACCCTCACCCGGTTCCTAGCTTTTCACTTTCTTCTTCCCTTCGTCATTGTGGCTATAACCATGGTTCATCTCATTTTCCTCCACGAAACAGGCTCAAATAATCCAACAGGCCTAAACTCAGACGCAGATAAAATCTCATTCCACCCCTATTTTTCCTACAAAGATCTCCTTGGCTTTATAATACTTCTCCTCGGCCTAACCTCGCTAGCTCTTTTCCTGCCCAACCTTTTAGGGGACCCAGACAATTTTACCCCCGCCAACCCCCTAATAACCCCTCCCCACATCAAACCAGAATGATACTTCCTGTTTGCCTATGCCATCCTCCGCTCTATTCCTAACAAACTGGGCGGGGTCCTAGCACTTCTATTTTCAATCCTCGTCCTAATAATTGTACCAATTCTTCACACCTCAAAACAACAAAGCCTTACCTTCCGCCCCCTCACCCAACTACTATTCTGACTTTTAATCGCTGATGTCATCATTCTCACTTGAATCGGAGGAATGCCAGTTGAACACCCTTTTGTTATTATTGGTCAAGTGGCATCTCTCTTATACTTCCTAATCTTCCTCATTCTCATGCCTGCAGCCGGTTTAATAGAAAACAAACTAATTAGCTGATAACGCATTAGTAGCTCAGCGTTAGAGCTCCGGCCTTGTAAGCCGGCTGCCGAAGGTTAAACTCCCTCCTACTGCTTCAAAGAAGAGGGATTTTAACCCCCTCCCCTAACTCCCAAAGCTAGGATCCTAAGTAGACTATTCTTTGCCGAACTCTGCCTCACGAGCATTTAGTACATGTATGAACTATCCCATACAATAAAATAAACCATACAGTGTATGGTTTAGTACATATAATGTACGACAAACATTAATTGTATTAATACATGATGAATTTACACATATAATTAAGAAATACATAAAATTATCTCATACATTATTGTCAATTGAAGAAATACATAGACTAATTATGTAAATTTAAATATAATTGATATCAAACTAAACGAAATATTAAGACCTATCACTACTATTCATAAGTCTAGTTATACCAAGTATCCTCATCCCTAAACTAAATTACATTAATGCACAGCAAGAAATCACCATCAGTTGATTTCTTAAGACATACTATTCATGAAAGGTCAAGGACAAAAATCGTGAGGGTCACACTTAGTGAATTATTCCTGGCATTTGGTTCCTATTTCAGGGCCATAACTTGTTAACTCCTCATTCTTTCCTTGAAGCTGACATAAGTTAATGGTGGAGTACATATTACCCTTTACCCACCATGCCGAGCATTCTTTCTAGAGGGCATTTGGTTCTCTTTTTTGTCCTCCTTTCATTTACATCTCAGAGTGCACACGGTAATAGTAATATAAGGTTGTACATTTCCTTGAATTGAAAGAAGTTTGTCAATGCTAAAAGACATATTTTCAAGAATTACATAACTGATATCAAGTACATAAAGAGTTAATTTTTCTCGAAACTTATCATGAATTGATAACCCCGGGTTTTGCGCGTTAAACCCCCCTACCCCCCACACTCCTGAGATCGCTATTACTTCTGTAAACCCCCGGAAACAGAAAGACCTCGACTGTGTAGGATACCTCTTCCAAAAATGTGTCTATTTACATTATTACAATAATGCAATT